TCTTTTTTAAATTGCGTTGACCGGGAGATGTTAAAGCTGCATAGATTATTTGAATTGTGCCTACTATCATCAACCAGGGAGAAAATATAGAATGAGCATGGGGTAAAAATTCCATATTGATCCGAACCAATCCATACGCTCCCATTTTTAATAAGATTCCGGCTAGAAGCATACATGTACTGTAATGTGCTTCTCCGTGGGTATCTGGTAACCATGTATGTAGGGGTATAATCGGTGATTTAACAGCATAAGCAATAAGAAATCCAAAATAGAATATTATTTCTAATGCCACAGGATATGATTGATTAGCTGATGTTTCAAAATTTAATGTTGGTTCATTGGAACCATATAAACCCATACCCAGAACTCCTAGTAAAAGAAAAATAGAACCCCCTGCTGTGTACAAAATAAACTTTGTAGCGGAGTACAGACGTTTCTTTCCTCCCCACATGGATAGAAGTAGGTAAACAGGAATTAATTCTAACTCCCACATGATGAAAAAAAGTAAAAGGTCTCGAGAAGAAAATGATCCTATTTGACCACTATACATTGCTAACATCAGGAAATGGAACAATCGGGAATCTCGAGTAACTGGCCAAGCCGCTAAAGTAGCTAAAGTAGTAATGAACCCCGTCAGTAAAATGGGTCCTATGGAAAGTCCATCGATTCCTAATCTCCAGTGAAAATCAAAAATATTTATCCATTTATAATCCTCTTCCAGTTGGATTAATGGATCGTCCAATTTGAAATGATAACAGAATGCATAGGTCATTAGAAGGAGTTCTATTAAGCATATACTGATAGTATACCAGCGAATCACCTTATTTCCTTTATGAGGGAGAAAGAAAATTAAAGAACCCGCGGATATCGGCAAAACTACAATTATTGTTAACCAAGGAAAAAAATTCATGGTAAAGACAAGATACACTTTGACCAGAAAAACCCGTGCTCGAGATAAAAAAATATCTATAGATATTTTTTATCGAGTACGGGTTTTTGTCGGTAAAGAGAAATCAAATGGATTCAAGTGGAGTTTTCTGGAACGTATCAATAGGCTAGCCCCATGCTGCGAGTTGTTTCATGCCATAAATAAACCCGGACACTCAAGAAATCTGTTGGACAAGCAGATTCACATCGCTTACAACCTACACAGTCCTCTGTTCTTGGAGCAGAAGCAATTTGCTTAGCTTTACATCCGTCCCAAGGTATCATTTCTAATACATCTGTGGGGCAGGCTCGTACACATTGAGTACATCCTATACATGTATCATAAATCTTTACTGAATGTGACATTGGATCTTTAAATTTTTGTGAACGTCATAAAATTTCGATCTAGTAAAGTAATATAATAAATGAATCATATCATATATTGTAGATACCAGACGAATCAATGATTTATCAGAAATTTTTTAATTAATCTACTTCTGGATCTGTTTATGAGAGAGGGCCAAGATACTTTGATTTCTTATGTTTTAGCAAAAATGGTCATACGTGTCATATATGCTAATTCGAATTGGTGAATATTCTATTCTTTATTTATATGATATGATTACTACTATTTCTATTTATAATATTTATTTAATTTTAATATTATATTTAATTTATTTTATTACTACTATTTATTCAACAAATTCGATTGATTGATACGAGTTGATTTTCTGTTACGAAAAATTGACGAAACAATTGCTGGCCCAATAGCTGCTTCAGCGGCTGCAATAGCTATAACAAAAATCGAGAAAATGTCTCCTTTTAATTGGCGACTATCAAAAAAATCAGAAAATGTTACGAAATTTAGATTAACCGCATTCAGTATAAGCTCAAGACACATAAGTGCTCTAACCATATTTCGGCTCGTAATCAATCCATAAATACCGATAGAAAATAAATAGGCACTCAAAACAAGTACATGTTCGAGCATCATTGACTAACTCCTCATCAATCTCGATTCATTTCAATATGAACAACAATTCAACCGATTCGATTGACTAGAATATAACAAGAACGGAACAAAGGAAGATATTGGTAATAGATCGAACAAAAAGCATTTCCATTTTTTTTTAAACATGAACAATCTGAAAATAGAAAAGAAAAAATGGAAGTAAGAAGTAAAATGGATGTGATAATACAGAAAAAAAGAAGTCCTTATTTATTTTTATTTCTAAGTATTTATTACTGACGAGCCATAGCAATTGCACCTATCAAGGCAACTAAAAGAATTATAGAAATGAGTTCAAATGGAAGAAAAAAATCTGTTGATAAATGAATTCCAATTTGTTGACCATTACTTATCAAATCCTGTTCTATAATCTGGTTTGATCTTGTAGTCCAAATAATCCCATACCATGACGTATCTAGGATAGTAGTAATTAGTGAAAAAAAAATACTTGTACAAACCAATGAAGTGACTCCATCTCCAATGGTCCAAAGATGGAAATCATTGTAATATTCTGAACCATTCATGAACATCACAGCAAATATGATTAAGACATTTATGGCTCCCACGTAAATAAGAAGCTGGGCAGCAGCTACAAAATGAGAGTTCGATGGTATATAGAATAAGGATATACAAACAAGAACCAATCCTAATGAAAAGGCAGAATAAATTGGATTGGTAAGTAATACTACTCCTAGGCCCCCTAATATAAGACCTGATCCCAGAAATACTAAAAGAAAATCATGTATTGGCCCAGGTAAATCCATTATATGTAAAATAAGAGATAAATAAGTCGAAATTTTTCATGACCTTATTGACCGGACCGGGAAAAAAGAAGTTACCCTATTTTTTTTTATGATACGTTCCTAATTGAATAAAATTGAATTAAATGAAATTCGAATGGGTGTGGATTGATGTAGATACAGTTATTGGATCAATCCCATTCTATATCCGAAAGAGTAGTATCCGAAAGAGTAGTTCGAAATTATATATATATAATATATTATATATAATTATAATTATATATATAATTATATAATTATATTTTTTCTATATTTCGAAAACGGATATATGAATAGATTTTCAATCAAAATTAAGCCGTGATTCTCATCAATTAATAGTTAGGATTTTTAGTTATTGACCAAGTAAAATGAAAGAAGTTTCGCTTCCTTTAGATCAAAACGGAATCTTAGTAATTGGTAATTGTTTTTGAATCAAGGGATTTTCCCGTGGCTATTTTTAGTTGAGTTGAATTCATAATTGTTCGAATTGTAGAATCTCCAATTACTGATATTGGTAACCGACCCAAAGCAATTTGATTATAATTCAATTCGTGACGATCATAAGTAGAAAGTTCATATTCTTCAGTCATTGATAAACAATTTGTTGGACAATACTCGACACAGTTACCACAAAATATACAGATTCCAAAATCAATACTGTAATTAAGCAATCGTTTCTTTCGAATATCAGTTTCCAATCTCCAATCAACAACGGGTAGATCTATAGGACATACACGAACACATACTTCACAAGCAATGCATTTATCAAATTCAAAGTGGATTCGACCGCGGAAACGCTCTGATGTGATCAATTTTTCATAGGGATATTGAATAGTTACAGGTAAACGGTTCGCGTGGGATAAGGTAATCATGAAACTTTGACCGATATACCTTGCAGCTCGTATTGTTTGTTGACCATAATTCATGAACCCAGTTACCATAGGTAGCATATTGTGAATATCTATGAATAAAAGAATTTGATGTTTCTTTCTCTTGCTCTTGTTTGAGAGAAGTTATGAACCTAAAATAACATAAATATAAATATAGTATTCCTTTACAGTGAAAGGAGTTGGGAAGAAGTTGTCAATAATAGATTACCTAGAGAAATGGGTAAAAGAAATTTCCACCCAAGATTTAATAGTTGGTCCATTCGCATTCTAGGTAAAGTCCATCTTGTTGCGATAGGAATGAACAGGAACAAATAAGCTTTAGCTAATGTAATAAAGATACCAATTGTTGTTTCAAAGACCCCCCCCACTTTATTTATTCCGAAAAGCTCAGGAATGAATATGTACGGAATAGAGAGATTCCAGCCGCCCAAGTAAAGAACTGTTACAAATAATGAAGAAACTAGTAGATTTAGATAGGAAGCAACATAAAATAAACCAAATTTTATACCTGAATATTCGGTTTGATAACCTGCTACTAATTCTTCCTCTGCTTCTGGTAAATCAAAAGGTAATCTCTCACATTCTGCTAGGGAAGAAATTAGAAAAACGACAAACCCGATAGGCTGCCGCCACAAATTCCAACCCCAAAAACCATATTTTGACTGCGCCTCAACTATATCAACTGTACTTGAACTGTTAGATAATTATAGTCGGTGATAACATCACTGTTCCCATCGCTATTACAGAACCGTACATGAGACTTCAGCCTCATACGGCTCCTCAAGGGCCACAAATAAATCTAGGGACCACTTCGGTATTATCTCGATATGTTTGGAGAGTAGAAAGAGTAAAGATACATCGGAGAGTCCCGAATTAGACCAATGGAATTCTGTCTGCTATAATAACAAAATAAAGTGCTTCTGAATTGATCTCATCCTTTATTATTTCCATTTTTTTCTTTTTTGTTCAGTAATAACTTAACCCTTCAATAAAATACCTGTTGTATCAATAGATATTTCGACCCATATCTTTCGATTACGAAAAAGAATTCTACATTTGTTCATGAATCATGATAATAATTCTATCGCTATGAATATGGATAAAGAAAAGAAAGAAAAAATTTTTTTATTTCATTTTTTTTCCTATTGCAATTGCATTCCATTTCTTTCGTTCCTATTCTTCTTTCTCAGAAAGGGGGGACTCTAAAAAAAATAAAAGATTACTTCGTCCCTGATAGTCATTTCTTTAATCAGTGGATAGGAGCATACTCTGGATCGGGATCATGGGGAAGTACTTCTTGATCATTTCTACCAACTTAAAGCCCCCATTAGGATTCCTTTTATCTTTTATCCAGAAATATCTTTTGGATAACTTACATTATCTTCATTACTAATCCTTTGTGTACCTTGGTGTTCCTAACCGCCCACTCATTTTTGCTCGATCCCCGGTATGGTAATACATACAACACAATAGCAATAGTAAGTAAAAACTCCATACAGTTGAGTTCATGTTCCAACGAATCACACGTAGAGATATTGATAACACACATGAAGTTAATGGTATTTCATAACTAATTGATTGAGCAGCAGCTCGTAGACCACCTGAAAAGGAATATTTATTATTCGATCCATATCCTGACATAAGAAGTCCAATAGGAGCAATACTTGAAATGGCAATCCATAAAAAAACACCTATACTAAGATCGGCTAGAACAAGGCGATAACCAAAAGGAATTACTGAATAACTAAGTAGAATTGATATGACCGCTATAGATGGTCCAATACTGAATAAACGAGCATCTCCTCTAGATGGGAGAAGATCCTCTTTGAAAAGTAGTTTGATTCCATCTGCTAGAGCTTGAAGAATTCCCAAAGGGCCGGCGTATTCAGGTCCGATACGTTGTTGTATCCCTGCGGATATTTCTCTTTCTAACCACACAATTACTAGTACCCCTATTGTGATTCCCGATATAAGAGTCAAAATAGGGACAAGCAACCATATGAGCCCATAGACCTCTTTTAAGGATTCCGATCTGGAAAAAGAATTGATAACTTGTGCTTTTGTCGTATCAATTATCATTTCAACGATCAACTTCTCCCATAATGATATCTATACTACCTAGTATCGTCATAATGTCAGCCAATTTCATTCTTTTAACTAGCTGAGGAAGAATTTGCAAATTGATAAAACCTGGTGGACGAATTTTCCATCTCCAGGGAAAAACACTCTGATCTCCTATCAGATAAATTCCCAATTCCCCCTTTGGGGCTTCCACTCTCGCATAAAGTTCTTGTTTCGACAATTCAAAAGTGGGAGAAGGCTTTTTACTAATGAATCGATATTCAAAATCATTCCATTCGGAATCTTTTGCTCTAGCAAAGCGTCGGACTTCTAAATTCTCATAGGGCCCCCCCGGAATTCCTTCCAGAGCCTGTTGAATAATTTTTATGGATTCCGTCATTTCACCGATTCGTACTAAATAACGAGCTAATGAATCTCCTTCTTTTTGCCATTGGACTTCCCAATCAAATTCATCGTAACACTCATAATGATCAACTTTACGAAGATCCCATTGGATTCCGGAAGCTCGTAGCATTGGTCCTGATAAACCCCAATTTATTGCTTCCTCTCCACCAATAATGCCCACTCCTTCAACTCGTTCCAAAAAAATGGGATTCCGCGTAATAAGCTTTTGATATTCAGCAACCCCCGTTAAAAAATAATCGCAGAAATCCAAACATTTATCTATCCAGCCATAAGGTAGATCAGCAGCTACTCCTCCGATACGGAAATAATTATGCATCATTCGCATACCTGTGGCAGCTTCGAATAGATCATATATTAATTCTCTCTCTCTGAAAATATAGAAGAAAGGAGTCTGTGCACCGATATCCGCCATAAAAGGGCCAAGCCATAACAAATGGGAAGCTATACGACTCAGCTCCAACATAATAACTCTGATATAGCTGGCTCTTTTAGGTACTTGAATATTTCCCAACTGTTCTGGTGCATTTACAGTTATTGCCTCTGTGAACATAGTAGCTAAATAATCCCAACGAGTTACATAAGGCAGATATTGTATAATTGTTCGGTTTTCCGCAATTTTTTCCATCCCTCTGTGTAAATAACCCAATATGGGTTCACAGTCAATAACATCTTCACCATCTAGAGTAACGATGAGTCGAAGAACACCATGCATTGATGGGTGGTGAGGGCCCATATTGACTATCATGAGGTCTTTTCTTGTAGCTGGTACAGTCATATATTTTTTCCCCGATTCATTATTCCATGAATTCCTGAAAACGAAGTTCATCAAAATTCAAGATCTAATAAATCAAATAATTCAAAACGAATTTTCAAATTAACGAGTTTTTGGCTCCCGAATATCCAATTGACTGATTAATTCTTTATAACGTACTCTATTTTTCTTTGACAAATAAACTAGCAGCCGTTGACGTTTTCCCAAAATTTTCCGTAAACCTCTTTGAGATAAATAGTCTTTTCTGTGCAATTCCAAATGTGAAGTAAGTCTCCGTATTTTATTGGTGAAACTTAATACTTGAAATTCAACAGATCCCCTGTTTTCGTTTTCTTCTTTTTCTTTTTGCGAAATAACTGAGATGAATGAATTTTTTTTTACCATAAAAATAATTTTTCGCCCCCTTTCTTTTCTATAGATTTGAATTTTACCGATCAGTAATAATAATACTGCCAGTTATTTTATTTTAATCTGGTATACACAATAATTTGAATTTATTCATGTATAACTTTTTCTATCAAATTAATCAATAATCAACCTAATTTTTCAATTGGATTTGGATACGGATACAAAAGGATAGTACATTTCTGCACTCACAAAAGAGAAAAATTTGGACTTAAAGAAGATTCCGCCGATTCATTCCTAGATCTAATGGATATGTCATTGAATCAGTATCCTGTATCAGAATGTAATACAACGCAACGCGTGTATACATTTGTTTACCTTCATATATGATCTATGGCAGGGATATATACGAAATGAAATGTACCATCAATTTCTTTTCAATCGGGGATACATATGTATCCTTAACATATTAAAACGACTGCCATTATTGGTATCAAACCAATAACGATTCATACAAGCTAAATCTTCTAATCGATAATTGGGCCAAAGAAAGAACTTTAAGTTAATATTAATGAAATTATTTGTATCTGTATCAAGATGTTTGTCCTCAGTCAAAAATTGACCACAGTTCCTTACGTTGTTTCCATTATAAAATACTGGATTTTTATCTACAACATTCCCATTCTCCAAATTGAAACAAATTCGAATTCTCAATTTTCTACGACGTCTAGGCGATAAAATATTTTCAGGAGCAAGCAAATCATACTGATTTTTTCTTCCATTCCCAACCATCTGTTCATGTTTTGAAATGGATTCATCAAAATCATTCTTATCAACATACCTTTTTTCTCGGTATCTTTGATTAGTTTGGTGCTTATTCTTATGGACCAAAGAAATACCTATGGTTTGATACATAATAAATTGCCCATCCCATTTTATAGACAGACGAATAGGGTCGATAATAAATATCCCCTTTTTTATCAATTCTGTAAGAGTTATATCTTTCTGAATCACCATTACATCCAGACTCATTTCTCTTCTTTGAATAGAAGATATAGCAATTTCCTTTGGATTTTTCAGTCTAAGCAGGAAACAATATACTTTGATATTCTTGATCATTTTTTTATTCAAAGGATAATCCGGTCTCAATTGAAAAAGCAAATGTTTTTTCAGGAAGAAATCGAGTTCCACTTCTATGTTGTTCTTGAATTGCTTTTTCTTTCTATGGTTTTTAATGTCTGATTCCGCATAATATTCTTTAAGATCGTTTTGTTGGTTTGATAGAATTGATCCAAGATTCTCTTGGTTTTGCGCATCTGGTCCAAGATCCCCTTGGCCTGGCGGTCCTTTTTCTTCTTGATTTCGATTTTCTAATTCAAGAATTTTTTTTTCATTAGATGATATACGTGATATACGAAAATCCTTTTTTTGTTTTTCGTTGATGTTTTTATTTTCACTAACGTTTTCGTTTCTATTCCAATTTAAAAGAAGTAATTTGATTGGTATGCCCCATGGTTTAATCTTATATGTATCATAAAGTAGTAGTAATTCCGAAAAGAACCAAAGTTCCAGATTTGATATGGAACGATTTAGTATTTCTTCATTCATTCCCATCCAATCAAAAAGGTTTTTCTTTTTATTGGATGGGTTGATTTCTTGATGAATCGTGAGATAAAAAAGGTCTTTTTTATAAAATTTATCAATTTTTTGATAATCATTAGTTCCAGTCTTAGTTTTTTTATTAATGTTGGCGCCGGTATCCATATTGGCCCAGACCTCAATATCTATTTTTTTTCTATTTTTAAGACAAAAATGGAGAATTCTCCAATCAAAATATTTTCTATCCAGATTTTTTTTCGTATCAATAATATAATCTTCTCCTAGATAATCACTAATAGGTAGATCCCTCAGCACATCAAATGGTTCGGGTTTATGTGTATTGTAATTATAGGGAAGCCCTGGGCCCTCATTTACTTGTAACGGCGATTCATAAATATATGAGTCCTTCTTATCTTCATAATTAATATATTTATGTGATAGAAGATCATATCTGTAGTGTTTTTTAAATTTGTCTTTTTGATTCGGTAATGAATTTAGTGTATAATCATTTTGTTTTTCGTAAAAAAGGAATTGGTCTTTTTCGTATGAACCCAATTTTTGTGAGTCTTTATTTTGAATCGTACGACGTTGATTGACTCTATTTCGCCATTTTTGCGGTACTAATCTAAACCATCTAGTCTGAGATAAATCGTATTGATAATGACCCTTTAACCAATTTTTCCATTCATATTCATTCATTCCCGAATTCCGAAGTTTTTTATGCTTTGATTCGGAATGAAATATTCCTTGTGTTCGAAAAAAATCCTTTAGTCTATCCTTAATAAAAAGAGATGTTCCGTTATATTGAAGTACAGATCTCAAGTGATATTTATTAATAACTTGGTTTTGTGATAATTTGTAAAATACATATGCTTGTGATAAGGAGGATAGGTCACAAGAAATCTGTGAATTCTTATTACTATTACTAATATGAAAAGGCGGCTTTTTTATAGTCGAAATAAAATGAATTGTATTTTCATTTTCATTTGTTTCATCAATTCCTTCTTGATTTGTTTCATCATTGTAAATGTATTTATCAATAATTTTTTTTGTTGATTCAAGGAAAAGTTGTGCATTGACTCTGGGAATATTAATAATACATAAAAGGGTATCTATGTATAGCCTTTCAATAAAAAATTTTATAAAAAAGTGCCATTTACGTATTAATCGGGCACTTCTTCTTTTGAATATC